TATACAGTTCGAACTATTTATGGGGTATTAGGCATCAAAATTTGGATATTTGTAAACGAAGAATAATAAACTTTGCCTTATCGTTAACGTTCTATCTAGCGAAAAAACAAAAAAATGAAAAATTCTTCTTTCTGTTAAACAAATTTTATAAGATTGAATAAAAATTCGATTAATCATTTGATATTGATATAATTGCTATGCTTAGTGTGCGACTCGTTGCGTTGGTTTATTTTTTTGTTGAATTCTAACCATTCTAAAAAAATAAACCAATTCGTAGTACTCGTAGTAGTAGTATTAATTAATTAATTAATAACTATAGAACTAATAACCAACTCATCGCTTCGCATTATCTGGATCTAAAGAACCAGTCAAGATATAAGTAAAGATATAATATATTGGCGATATCATTATACCAACTAAAATATTGCATAAAAAAAAAAAAGAAAAGAATCGGATTATGAATTGTGAAGCAATAAGAATATATGGATAACTGAAAGGGTGAAAGAAAGAGAGAAAAAGGATATCAATGATATAGAATTCTAATATGTAAGGTCTATAAGTCATGTCATAAACGGTAGTGTAATAAAGCATCAATAGTAATTAATCCATAATTAGATAACCATATTGATCGAACAAACAAATCAAGAGCCCCGAGTCACTAAAAACTGAGAAGGTTGACTAAAGAAAAAAAACAAAATGGAATTGGAATTAGAGGCTCCATTGTACAATTGAGACCTAACCATTAAGCGAGAAGCGATGGGAACGACGGAACCTGTGAATGCCTAAGATTTTATTAAAAACAAATCTTAATGATTCATTAGGTGGGATGGCGGAAGGAACCAAAAACCAATCCATTTATTCTGAGGAATCATGTTCTGAGGAGTCATGGGTTAACCCTACATTACATCTAAAATAGATAATGAAAGAGTAAATATTCGCCCGCGAAAATTTGGATTTTATTGGATTGGGGCCAATCCGATATGGTAATAAAAGGAAAAACAAAATAAAGATTCGTTAGAACCTTATAACATAAGAAAACAACATTATCTATTTATATCTAGATAACAAGAATTGTCTAAAAAAAAAGAATATTTGTAACAAAGAATACTTGTTTAGTTATATATCAAAACAAGATATACAAATTTCCAATAAACCAATAGATTAGATGAAATCTCAAAAAGTCCCATCACGATTCGATATATTATTCATGAAATCCATGTATATTTCTATTCTATTTTAATCGTTTCATTCGCGAGGAGCCGTATGAGGTGAAAATCTCATGTACGGTTCTGTAGTAGAGATGGAATTGAGAAAAAACCATCAACTATAACCCCAAAAAAACCAGATTCCGTAAACAACATAGAGGAAGAATGAAAGGAATATCCTCTCGGGGTAATCATATTTGCTTCGGTAGATATGCTCTTCAAGCACTTGAACCCACTTGGATCACATCTAGACAAATAGAAGCAGGGCGGCGAGCAATGTCACGAAATGCCCGCCGCGGTGGAAAAATATGGGTACGCATATTTCCAGACAAGCCGGTTACAGTAAGACCTACAGAAACACGTATGGGGTCAGGAAAAGGATCTCCCGAATATTGGGTAGCTGTCGTTAAACCGGGTAGAATACTTTATGAAATGGGCGGAGTCACAGAAAATATAGCCAGAAAGGCTATTGCAATAGCAGCATCCAAAATGCCTATACGAACTCAATTCATTATTTCGGCATAATAATTAAAACCAAAGGAAAGAGGTCTTTGGGATGAAAAAAAACAATTGCAATTGTAGGTTTCTTTTTTTTTTTTTGATACACAATATTTCTTTTTTTTTTTTTTACTTTGCCCTTTGCACTGAAAGAACAGAGAAAAAAAATGATATGATTCAACCTCAAACCCATTTGAATGTAGCCGATAACAGCGGGGCCCGCGAATTGATGTGTATTCGAATCATAGGAACTAGTAATCGACGATATGCCTATATTGGTGACGTTATTGTTGCTGTAATCAAGGAAGCAGTACCAAATACACCGTTAGAAAGATCAGAAGTGATCAGAGCTGTAATTGTACGTACTTGTAAAGAACTCAAACGTAACAACGGTATGATAATACAATATGATGATAATGCTGCAGTTGTCATTGATCAAGAAGGAAATCCAAAAGGAACTCGAATTTTTGGTGCGATCGCTCGGGAATTGAGACAGTTAAATTTCACTAAAATAGTTTCATTAGCACCCGAAGTATTATAAGACGAGACTATGATATATTTATAGTATTTAAATGAAATAGATTAATTAATAGATTGATTATGTCTCACGCATATACCTTTTTTTTTGTAATTATTAGAAAAATAATAAAAAAATTCTAATTATATTATTAATTATTAAAAAATTAAAAAGATTTTAAAATTCAAAAATAAATAAATATAATAATAAATATAATATATATAAATATTAAATAATAAATATGAAATATCAAAATATCAATATAAATATTAAATATAAA